CAACACCGTTGGTAATTCCGTCAATTACTCGTCTATCTAAAAAATGAGTTACTTGAGCCAATCCTCTTATACCTTTAGTTAAGTATGTTGCATAAAAAAGATCTATGTAACCACGATTATATGACCAATTATATATCACATTTATTATTTGGTCCAATAAAATTCTCTTAGAACCTATTTTTTTAATAAATGAATTGATTAAATCCAAATTCTGAAAAGATGAATAAACAGACCCATATAAAATGGACGCGATGAATATTCCAAAACAGGCTATACTGACTGAAGAAATTGCATTTGTTACAAATTCATACCAATCCACAAAATAGTTCGAATTGTTATGTAAAAGGTTTATTGATGGAGTTAACCATTTCGATAATATATCAAAATCCATTACTCCTTGATTAAAAGGAATTCCTATGGATCCAACGAACAAAATAAATGGTACCAATACAAGTAGAGACGAAAGCATAGTATTGTCCGATTCATGGGGATACGTTGAAGTATTCTTATTTTCAAAATAAATCCTAAAAGATCGTATCGGATTTCTTACATTATCATCCATTTTTGATATCTTCTTCGAAAAAAAGAAAACCTTTTCATTATTATTCGTTGTTGATAAAAACAATTTTTTTTGAATTGATTTAGTTCCTGCTTTTCCCCATATAGATATTGAATAGAACGAGTTATTTTTAGTACAACTGTAATTTTGAAAATGGGCGTGTAAATAACCATCAAAAGTAAGTAAATACATCCGAAACATATAAAATGCAGTTAATCCTGCTGAGAAACAAGCTATTATCGCGAAAATCGGTGAATACAACCAACTATCATTAAGAATTTCATCTTTAGACCAAAAACAAGCAAGAGGTGGAATTCCACAAAGAGAAAGTGTACCTAATAAAAAAGTATTTTTTGTAATTGGCACATATTTTTTTAACCCACCCATCAGAACCATGTTCTGACTTTTATCTGGAGAATATCCAACAATAGGTTCCATTGAATGAATAATGGATCCGGATCCTAAAAACAATAATGCTTTCGAATAGGCATGGGTGATCAAATGGAATAAAGCAGCTCGATAAGAACCTATACCTGGGGCTAACATAATATAACCCAATTGAGACATTGTAGAATAGGCTAAACTTCTCTTAATGTCTCTTTGAGCAAGAGCTAAAGTAGCCCCTAATAATACCGTTATTAGGCCTATTAAAGAAATGAAATTCATTATGTAAGGTATGACTGTGAAAAGAGGAAGAAGCCGGGCAACAAGAAAAATCCCTGCTGCTACCATAGTAGCAGCATGGATAAGAGCCGAAATAGGAGTAGGTCCCTCCATGGCATCGGGTAACCATATATGAAGAGGAAATTGTGCGGATTTAGCAACTGCACCGACGAATAATAGAAATGCACACAGAGTAGCAAATAGGGGGTTGACCCCATTATTATGGATCAGATTATTGAAGATTTCGAACAAATCCCGAAATTCGAAACTTCCTGTTATCCAATAAAAACCTACGATTCCTAATAATAACCCAAAATCCCCTACACGATTAGTTACAAACGCTTTTTGACAAGCATTTGCTGCAGTCGGTCGTGTGAACCAAAAACCTATTAATAAATAGGAACACATCCCCACCAGTTCCCAAAAAATATAAATTTGTATCAAATTGGAACTAGTAACTAATCCCAACATGGAAGTATTGAAAAAACTCATATAAGCAAAAAATCTCAAATATCCTTGATCGTGAGACATATAACTGTCACTATAAACAAGAACCATGATTCCAACAGTAGTGATTAGTATTGACAAAATAGAAGTAAGTGGGTCAATGAAGTAGCCGAACTCTAAAGAAAAATCATTATTGATGGTCCAAGACCATAGATGTTGATAAATAGAACTACCATTTATCAGCTGAATAGACAGATCGGACGAAAAAACCATAACTATACTTAGCAATGAAACACTGGGAAAGGCCCACATACGACGAAGATTTTTTGTTGCGGTCGGCACAAGCATAAGTCCCAACCCTATTGACATAGTAACTGGAAGTGGAGCGAAAGGTATGATCCATGCGTATTGATATGTATGTTCCATAAAAAAATCAAACTTTTTTTTATTCTTATTAATTGTTTCCGATTCACCAGCCTTTATTTCCTTATTTCTTTCGGAAGGATCAATAATCAAATAAATAAAATAAAGATATAAATACAAAAGAGAAAAGCTGAAATCTTTTTTTTTTTTTCAATATCTTTGAAAAAAAAAAAAATTCAAATCAAGAAGTTAAAGTTGGCCAACTGACAAAGTTACTAGTTAAAAGCGATTATCTAGTTATTAAAAAAGAGATTTATTAAGATAAATAACATGAGATTTTCAATCATTCCACTATTCCAATAATTTCTATTTATATTTAATTTATCCATATTTTTAAATATTCATATTTAAATCGATCAATATATTAAATCAATAGAGTATAGAGAAAAGAAAAAGAATAATATCAAAACTTTAAAGTACTTGATTCTGATATTTATCATAGAATCCATCAATAAATCGACCCCATAAACCTAGTTTTTATTTAGTTTATTCGGAGTCATTAACTAAGTAGAATTGATTAATTAACTTCTAGTCCAACAAAACAAACTATATTTATGGTTATATCCATATTGTTTTCCTAAATTAGGAAAGGGTTCTTAAGCCTTTCAATTTATTAAATGTAACCATTTTTATATTTTTATATAATATATAAATATACTAAGATATTAATTAGAACTTTTTTTTTATTCTTATTAATAAGAACCGGTTCGACGGCAATAGATCCCATCTATAGGCATAGATTGAATGAAGATATGAAACTACCAATCAGTACAAAATCCTCCCTTTTGGACATTGTATGTAATAGAGATGTGAAAAAAAAAAAAAAGGAATTCCCTTTGAAAATCACATCGTTTTTTTTTTTCTTCTATCTAGTAATAAATATAGATAATGAATAGAAAGAACCACCCATTTTGAACAATAAATGTCTTTCACATTCAACTATAAAAAAGAGTCACTCTTTATTTTGAAATGGCAGTTCCAAAGAAACGTACTTCTCTGTCAAAAAAAAACATTCGTAGAAATATTTGGAAAGGAAAAGGGTATCAGGCTGCAGCAAAAGCTTTATCTTTAGCTAAATCTATTTCTACCGGGCGTTCAAGAAGTTTTTTTGTGCGACAAAGACAAACAAGTAATAAAGCCTTGGGATGATCTGAATCGGCATGACTCAATAAATTGGATGGATGGCTTATCATATGAAGAGTTCGCATTAACTAATCCAATCCAAAGTGATCAATCGATATCTAGATCTAATATCTAGATTTTATCTATTCACATTTGATTTGTAATTTATATACTTATATATATACTTATATAAGTATATAAATTGGATTTTCTAAATTCTCTTAAGTTAAAACATATACAGTGGAATTCCGATAACGATTGAAACTCCTTTGTTATATGATATGCCTACAATCCATTACCTGATTGGTTTGGTAAATACTCACACAAATTATATATACAACGAAGATCCCAACCATTAATACATGTTTTATACCAAACTCTCAAAATATTTATAGAAATCCTTTTGAAGAACTTAAACTTATAATAAAAAAAAAAGCTTGCTGTTTAAAACAGTACTCTACCCCGAAACTAAGGATCATTGAACGTTTAAATATTTATTTGAACGGGTCCCGTCCTTGTCTTTATTCGTCGATTCTAACATTTCCTACTTAAAATAGATTGTATTAAATCCCTTCAATCTCGACGATTGAACATCGTATGGGCTATGATTATTTTGATCAAGCCGCCGTGGTGAAATCGGTAGACACGCTGCTCTTAGGAAGCAGTGCTAGAGCATCTCGGTTCGAGTCCGAGTGGCGGCATCCATCCCCCTAAAAAGGCACAATAGACCTTATAATGAATTCAATTTTTGATTTTCATTCTGTAATTGAGATACCGCACTAAAAAAAAAATTCTTTTTTATGATATTTGTGACCTTAGAACATATATTAACTCACATCTCTTTTTCTATCATTTCCATTGTTATTACGATTCATTTGATGACCTTGTTAATCCATGAAACTGTAGGACTATTTGATTTGTCAGAAAAAGGCATGGTGGCTACCTTTTTCTGTATAACAGGATTATTAGCTACTCGTTGGATTTATTCGAAACATTTTCCGTTAAGTGATTTGTATGAATCTTTAATGTTCCTTTCGTGGAGTTTCTCCATTATTCATATGATTCCTAAGAGACGGAACCGGAAAAGTGATTTAAGCGCAATAACCGTGCCAAGTGCTATTTTTACCCAAGGCTTTGCTACTTCGGGTCTTTTAACTGAAATGCATCAATCCGCAATATTAGTACCTGCTCTACAATCCCAGTGGTTAATGATGCATGTAAGTATGATGTTATTGAGCTATGCAGCTCTTTTATGCGGATCATTATTATCAGTAGCTCTTTTAGTCATTACATTTCGAAAAAACCTAGGTATTCCTAGTAAAAGCAACCGTTTATTAATTGGGTCATTTTGTTTTGTGAATGAAAAAGGAAGTGTTTTACAAAAAACTTCTTTTCTTTCATTTATAAATTATCACAGATATCAATTAACTCAACAATTAGATCATTGTAGTTATCGTGTCATTAGTTTAGGATTTACTTTTTTAACCATAGGTATTCTTTCGGGAGCAGTATGGGCTAATGAAGCATGGGGATCTTATTGGAATTGGGACCCCAAGGAAACTTGGGCATTTATTACTTGGACCATATTCGCGATTTATTTACATAGTAGAACAAACCAGAACTTTCGGGACGTGGATTCGGCAATTGTGGCTTCTATAGGATTTCTTATAATTTGGATATGCTATTTTGGGGTCAATCTATTAGGAGTAGGACTACATAGTTATGGTTCATTCACATTAACATCTAATTGAAGAAAGAAACTAAAGAATACATAGGAATATTATTCCGTATATAAAGAAAGTTTGTGCAAGTTTTTGAGAACCATTTAAATCACTACTTGATTTAAATGGTTCTCAAAAACAAACTCTAGATGTATATGATTACAATTCGCTTTTTTCATTGCATTATCATTATACAGTGAATTATTTTTTAAATCCCAAGATTCTATTATTTGAATATCTTATTAACGAAAATGATTTTATTTATGAAAATAAATAGATAAAATCGCTTCTATCCTGTCAATTGATAGCGAGAGAACGAAATCAGGATAAATACCAATACCAATTACGGGTAGAAGAATACAAAACGAAACAAACAATTCTCGTGGTCCAGAATCCACAAAATAAGAATTTTGGACATCGAATACCTTGTATCCATAGAACATCCGACGTAACATAGATAATGAATAAATAGGAGTTAATATCATTCCAATTGCCATTGCTAAAGTAATTAGTATTTTTGAAATTAAAAGATATTTTGGGCTGGTAATCATTCCCAAAAATACTACTGATTCCGCAACAAAACCACTCATTCCCGGCAATGCAAGAGAAGCCATCGAGAAACTACTAAACATGGTAAATATTTTTGGCATTGGGATAGCTATTCCTCCCATTTCGTCGAGATAAACAAGACGTATTCTATCGTAACTCGTTCCTGCCAAGAAAAAAAGTGCAGCACCAATAAATCCATGAGAGATTATTTGTAAAATGGCTCCATTGATTCCCGTATCTGTTATGGAACCAATTCCAATAAGAGTGAAACCCATATGAGATACGGAGGAATAGGCTATTCTCTTTTTTAAATTGCGTTGACCGAAAGAAGTTGAAGCTGCATAGATTATTTGTACCATTCCTACTATCATCAACCAAGGAGAAAATATAGAGTGAGCATGGGGTAATAATTCCATATTGATCCGAACCAACCCATATGCTCCCATTTTTAATAAAATTCCCGCTAGAAGCATACACGTACTGTAATGCGCTTCTCCATGGGTATCTGGTAACCATGTATGTAGGGGTATAATTGGCAATTTGACAGCATAAGCAATAAGGAAGCCGAAATAGAATATTATTTCCAATCCCAAAGGATACGATTGATTCGCTAATGTTTCAAAATTTAATGTTGGTTCATTGGAGCCATATAAACCCATACCTGGAACTCCCATTAAGAGAAAAATAGAACCCCCTGCTGTGTACAAAATAAACTTTGTAGCTGAATACAGACGTTTCTTCCCTCCCCATATGGATAAAAGTAGGTAAACAGGAATTAATTCTAATTCCCACATGAGGAAAAAAAGTAAAAGGTCTCTAGAAGAAAATGATCCTATTTGACCACTGTACATTGCTAACATCAGGAAATAGAACAATCGCGAATCTTTAGTAACTGGCCGAGCCGCTAAAGTAGCTAAAGTAGTGATGAATCCCGTCAATAAAATGGGTCCTATGGAAAGTCCATCGATTCCCGGTCTCCAGTGAAATTCAAAAATATTTATCCATTTATAAGCCTCCTCTAATTGGATTAGAGGATCGTCTAATTGGAAATGATAACAGAACGCATAGGTCGTTAGAAGGAGTTCTAATAAGCATATACAAATAGTATACCAACGAACCGCCTTATTTTGACCTCCCCTGTGGGGGAGAAAGAAAATTGACGAACCCCCGAATATCGGCAAAACTACAATTATTGTTAACCAAGGAAAATAACTCGTGGTAAAGACAAGATAGACTTTGACCAGAAAAACCCGCGCTCGGAATAATTTATCGAGTACGGGTTTTTGTCGGTAAAGAGGAATCGAATGGATTCAAGTGGGTTTTTCTAGAACGTATCAATAAGCTAGACCCATGCTGCGAGTTGTCTCATGCCATAAGTAAACCCGAACGCTCAAGAAATCCGTCGGACAGGCGGATTCACATCTCTTACAACCTACACAGTCCTCTGTTCTTGGAGCAGAAGCAATTTGTTTAGCTTTACATCCGTCCCAGGGTATCATTTCCAGTACATCTGTGGGGCAGGCTCGTACACATTGAGTACACCCTATACATGTATCATAAATCTTTACTGAATGTGACATTGGATCTATAATTTTTTTTTTAACTTTATCAATTTTCAATCTGGTTATAATTCAATTCAGTAGTAATTGAATTACATATTATATTGTAGACGCCAGATGAATCAGTGGTTTACCAGAATTTTTTTTTTAATCAATATACTTCTGGATATGTTCATGAACGAGAGCCAAGATACTTTGATTTCTTACGTTTCAACAAAGATGGTCATACGAATCATACATACTAGTTATAGATTGGTAAATCTATTATATATAAATATAAATATATCTTTATATCATTATGACTATTTATTCAACAAATTCGATTGATTGATACGAGTCGATTTTCTGTTACGATAGATCGATGAAACAATAGCCAGCCCAATAGCTGCTTCAGCGGCTGCAATAGCTATAACAAAAATCGAGAAAATATTTCCTTTTAATTGACGACTATCAAACAAATCAGAAAACGTTACAAGATTCATATTAACCGCATTCAGTATAAGCTCAAGACACATAAGTGCTCTAACCATGTTTCGGCTTGTGATCAATCCATAAATACCAATAGAAAATAAATAGGCACTCAAAATAAGTACATGTTCGGTCATCATTGACCAACTCCTCACCAAGCTCGATTCATTTCAATATGAACAACAATTTAACCGATTTGATTGACTAGAATATAACAAGTACCTTACAAGGTAAGGTATTAGTAATAGATCAAACTAATCCCCCCTCCATTTAATATATGCACAATATAACATTAAAATGGAACTGAGAACAAAACAAGACTTTATTTATTTTATTTTTGATTTCTAATTCTAAGTATTTATTACTTATTACTGCCGGGCCATAGCAATTGCACCTATCAAAGCGACTAAAAGAATTATAGAGGTGAGTTCAAATGGGAGGTAAAAATCTGTTGATAAATGAATCCCAATTTGTTGAACATTATTTGTTAGATCCTGCTCTATAATCTGGTTTGATTTTGTAGTCCAAATAATCCCGTACCACGATGTATCCAAGATAGTAGTAATTAATGAAAAAAGAATACTTGTACAAACCAGTGAAGTGACCCCATCTCCAACGGTCCAAAGATAGAAATCGTTGTAATATTCTGAACCATTCATGAACATCACAGCAAATACGATTAAAACATTTACAGCTCCCACGTAAATAAGGAGCTGTGCAGCAGCTACAAAATAGGAGTTAGATGGAATATGGAATAAGGATATACAAACAAGAACAAATCCCAACGAAAAAGCAGAATAAATTGGATTGGTAAGTAAAACCACCCCCAGACCTCCTAATATAAGACCCGATCCCAGAAATACTAAAAGAATATCATGTATTGGTCCAGGTAAATCCATTATGTGTGAAATAAGAGATAAATAAGTCGAAATATTTCATAAACTTACTAACCACTCCAAGAAAAAAGAAATTACCCTATTTTTTTTTTATTATTATATACGATACGTTCCTAATTGAACTGAATCCTAATGTGCTGTGGATTGATGTAGATATGGTTATTGGAACAACCCCGCTACTGTATCTGAAAGAGCAGTACGAAATTGTATATTTTGAAATCATCACAGATATATGAACCCATTCTAAATCCAAATCAAGCCTTGATTCTCGCCAATCAATAATTATGATTTGTAGTTACCGACCTGGTAAAATGAAAGAAGCCTCACCCCCTTACTTCCTTTTACTTTAGATCAAAAGATCAAAACGGAATCTTAGTAATTGGTAATTGTTCTTGAATCAAGAGGTTTACCTCTGGCTATTTTTATTTGAGTCGAATTCATAACTGTTCGAATTGTGTAATCTCCTATTACTGACATTGGTAACCGACCCAAAGCGATTTGATTATAATTCAATTCGTGACGATCATAAGTAGAAAGTTCATATTCTTCAGTCATTGATAAACAGTTTGTTGGACAATACTCGACGCAATTACCACAAAATATACAGATTCCGAAATCGATACTATAATTAAGCAATCGTTTCTTTCTAATATTTGTTTCCAATTTCCAATGAACAACGGGTAGATCTATAGGGCATACTCGAACGCATACTTCACAAGCAATGCATTTATCAAACTCAAAGTGGATTCGACCACGAAAACGCTCTGATGCTATCGATTTTTCATAAGGATATTGAATAGTCACAGGTAAACGATTCACGTGGGATAAGGTAATCATGAAACTTTGACCAATGTACCTTGCAGCTCGTATTGTTTGTTGACCATAATTCATGAACCCAGTCACCATAGGAAACATATCGTGGATATCCATGAATAATTTAATGTTTCTTTCTCTTGCTCTAGACTCTAGATAGGTTATGAATCTGGAATATCATATTCTGTTACAGCGAAACGAGTTGGGAAGAAGTTGTTAATAATAGATTACCTAGAGAAATAGGTAAAAGAAATTTCCACCCAAGATTTAATAGTTGGTCCATTCTCATCCTAGGTAAAGTCCATCTTGTTGTGATAGAAATGAACAGGAACAAATAAGCTTTAGCTAATGTAATAAGAATACCAATTGTCATTCCAAAGACTCCGCCCGTTTTATTTATTCCGAAGGGTTCAGGAATGCATAGGTACGGAATAGAGAGATTCCATCCCCCCAAGTAAAGAACTGTTACAAATAATGAAGAAACTAGTAGATTTAGGTAAGAAGCAACATAAAATAAACCAGATTTGATACCTGAATATTCGGTTTGATAACCTGCTACTAATTCCTCCTCTGCTTCTGGTAAATCAAAAGGTAATCTCTCGCATTCCGCTAGGGAAGAAATTAGAAAAACTATAAACCCTATAGGTTGACGCCATAGATTCCATCCCCAAAACCCATATTTTGACTGTGCCTCAACTATATCAACTGTACTTGAACTGTTAGATAATCATAGTCGACGATAACATCACTATCCCCATCGCTATTCCAGAACCGCACATGAGACCTCAGCTTCATACGGCTCCTCGATGGCCACAAATAAATCTAAGGACTGGTTCATTATTACCTCTACATGTTTGTAATGTAGATAGGGTAAAGATGCATCGAAAAGTCCCGAATTAGACCAATGGAATTCTGTCCGCCATAATAACAAAAAAAGAGCTTCTGAATTGATCTCATCCTTTATTTTAGAATCTATTTTCTAATTAGAATTAGAATTTCTCTTTGTTCGGTAATAACTTAATCCTTCGATAAAATACTCGTTGTTTCAATAGACATTTCGACCCATATCTTTTGTACGAAAAATAATTAGACACTAGTTCATGAGTTCTAGTTGATGAATCATGATAAGAATGCTATCTGTATGAATATGGATAGAGCTGAGGAAAGAAAGAATAAATAAAGATCTCTTATTATTCAGTTTTCCTATTGGATTCCATTTCTTTCATTCCTGTTCTTCTTTCTCACTCAGAATGGGGGTTAAAAAAAATCAAAGGATTACTTCGTTATCGACAGTTATTTAATTAATCAGTGGATAGAAGCATACTCTGGATCGGAATCGTGAAGAAGTACTGCTTTATCATTTCTACGAATTTAAAGCCCTCATTATGATTCCTTTTATGCAGAAATATCCCTTTGGACACCTTACATTATCTCCATCACTAATCCTTTGTGTACCTTGGTGTTCCTAACCGTCCACTTATTTTTGATTGATCCCCAATATGGTAATACATACATCCGCAATAGTAGAAATTCCATACAATTGATCTTTTGCACCCGCTTCAAGTCATGATGACTAATCAACCAATCTTGGGGTAAACAGTCTTAACCGCTTATATTTACTTCCACTTTACTCTCGTACATAGGGAATGAGAATTCATCTTCTTACTGCAAATTCATAAGCCGTTTTGTTTCACTCATATAACTATCTGGTTTAACTCATCGACCCAAATGATGAATAAAAAGAGAAAGATATCTATTCAATACATTCAACCCCTTTCCTTTATTTCTAGGAAAGGGGTAAAGGTTCATGTTCCAACGAATCACACGTAGAGATATTGATAACACACACAGAGTTAATGGTATTTCATAACTAATAGATTGAGCAGCAGCTCGTAGACCACCCGAAAAGGAATATTTATTATTTGATCCATATCCTGACATAAGAAGTCCAATAGGAGCAATGCTGGAAATAGCGATCCATAAAAAAACGCCTATACTGAGATCGGCTAGAACAAGGTGATAGCCAAAAGGAATTACTGAATAGCTTAGTAGAATTGATATGACTGCTATAGATGGCCCGATACTGAATAAACGAATATCTCCTCTAGATGGGAGAAGATCCTCTTTCAAAAGCAGTTTTGTCCCGTCTGCTAGAGCCTGAAGAATTCCCAAGGGACCGGCATATTCAGGCCCAATACGTTGTTGTATCCCTGCAGATATTTCCCTTTCTAACCACACAATCACGAGTACACCTATTGTGATCCCCAATACGGGAGTAAAAATAGGGACAAGCAGCCAGAAGAGGTCTATGACCTCTTTTAAGGATTCCAATCTGGAAAAAGAATTGATAGCTTGTACTTCTGTCGTATCAATTATCATTTCAACGATCAACTTCTCCCATAATGATATCTATACTACCTAGTATCGTCATGATATCAGCCAATTTCATTCTTTTAACTAGCTGAGGAAGAATTTGCAAATTGATGAAACCCGGGGGACGAATTTTCCATCTCCAGGGAAAAACACTATTATCCCCTATCAGAAAAATTCCTAATTCCCCCTTTGGGGCTTCTACTCTCACATAAAGTTCTTGTTTCGACAATTCAAAAGTGGGAGAAGGCTTTTTACTAATGAATCGATATTCAAAATCATTCCACTCGGAATCCCTTGCTCTATCAAAACGTCGAACTTCTAAATTCTCATAGGGCCCCCCCGGAATTCCTTCTAAAGCCTGTTGAATAATTTTTATGGATTCCGTCATTTCATTGATTCGTACTAAATAACGAGCTAATGAGTCTCCTTCTTTTTGCCACTGGATTTCCCAATCGAATTCATCGTAACACTCATAATGATCAACCTTACGAAGATCCCATTGGATTCCGGAAGCTCGTAGCATTGGTCCGGATAAACCCCAATTTATTGCTTCCTCCCCACCAATAATGCCCACCCCTTCAACTCGTTCCAAAAAAATGGGATTTTGCGTAATAAGCTTTTGATATTCAACAACTCCTGTTAAAGAATAATCGCAGAAATCCAAACATTTATCTATCCAGCCATGAGGTAGATCGGCAGCGACTCCCCCGATACGGAAATAATTATGCATCATTCGCATACCTGTGGCAGCTTCGAATAGGTCATATAGCAATTCCCTTTCTCTGAAAATATAGAAGAATGGAGTCTGTGACCCGATATCCGCCATAAAAGGCCCAAGCCATAATAAATGAGAAGCTATACGACTCAGCTCCAACATAATGACTCTGATATAGCTAGCTCTTTTAGGTACTTGAATATTTCCTAATTGTTCTGGTGCATTTACCGTTATTGCCTCTGTGAACATAGTAGCTAAATAATCCCAACGTGTTACATACGGAAGATATTGTATAATTGTTCGGTTTTCTGCAATTTTTTCCATCCCTCTATGTAAATAACCCAAGACAGGTTCGCAATCAATAACATCTTCACCATCTAGAGTAACGATAAGTCGAAGAACACCATGCATTGATGGGTGGTGAGGACCCATATTAACTATCATGAGGTCTTTTCTTGTAGCCGATACATTCATATGTTTTCTTCTCCGATCCATTATTCTATGAATTGCCGAAAACGAAATAAACGAGGTTCATCAAAATTCAAGATCTAATAAACCAAAGAATTCAAACAATCTTCAAATTAACGAGTTTTTGGTTCCCGAATATCTAACTGATAAATTAATTTTTTATAACGAACTCTATTTTTCTTTGACAAATAAGCCAGCAGCCGTTGACGTTTTCCCAAAATTTTTCGCAAACCTACCTGAGATAAATAATCTTTTCTGTGTAATTCAAAATGTGAAGTAAGTTTCTGTATCTTATTGGTGAAACTGATTACTTGAAATTCAACAGACCCTTTTTTTTCTTCTTCTTGCGGAATAACCGGGATGAATGAATTTTTGACCATAAAAATAATTTTTCTCTCTCTTTTTTTTTTTTTCACAGATATGGATTTTACCAATCAGGAATAATAATAATGCCAGTCATTTTCTATCAAATCAAATTAATAAGTACAATTTGTAATGTAATTTGATTTGATAGAAAGTCAATTTCTGTACTCACAAAAGAAAATGATTTTAATCAAAGAAGATTCCGACGAATCGTTTCTAGATTCAATCCACTTGATACGTCATTGAATCGATATCATGTATCAGAATGTAACATAGCGTGTGTGTACATTTGTCTACCTTCATATACCAGATATGCTACGTGATATATAGGAAATGTACCAACCATCAACTAATTCCGAATCGCGGATACATACGTATCCTTGACATACTAAAACGACTGCCATTATTGGTATCAAACCAGTAGCGATTCATACAAGCTAAATCCTCTAATCGATAATTGGGCCAAAGAAACAATTTGAATTGAATGAATTTATTTATATCTGTATCAATATGCTTGTCCTCATCCAAAAATTGCCCGCAGTTCCTTACATTGTTGTCATTGAAAAATACGGAATTCCTATCCATAACATTTCTATTTCCGGAATTGAAACAAATTAGAATTCTCAACTCTCTACGACGCCTTGGAGATAGAATATTTTCAGGAACAAGCAAATCATAATGATTTTCGTCCCCATTCACAAGCATCTTTTTATGTTGTGCAATGGCTCCATTGAAATAACTCTCATCAGCGTATCCCTTTTCTCGGCATTTTCCATTAGTTTGGCATTTTTTATTATGGACCAATGAAATACCTACGGTTTGATACATAATAAATTGTCCATCCCATTTTATAGACAGACGCGTCGGTTCGATAATAAATATTCCCTTTTTTATCAATTCTTTAAGAGTTAGACTCTTCGGAATCGACATTACATCTAGGCGCATTTCTTTTCTTTGAATAGAGGATATAGCAATTTCCTTTGGATTTATCAGTCTAAGCAGGAAACAATATACCTTAACATTATCGAACATTCTTTGATTCAAAGTACCCTCCCATCTCAATTGAAAAAGAAAATATCTTTTCAGTAAGAACTCTAGTTTCGCTTTCTCGTTATTCTCCAGCTGTTCTTCCTTTCCATGGTTTTTAATGTCTGATTCCGTGGAATCCTTTTCAACATCTTTTTGTTGGTTTCGTGTGTCTGAGCCAGGATTTCTTTGGCCAAGCTGTTCTTTTTCTTCTTTATTTCGATTCTCTAATTCAAGATATTCTTTTTGATTAAATGATATACGAAACTTTTTTTTTTTATTTTCATTGGTGTTTTTATTTTCACTAATGTTTTCATTTTCATTAAAAACGAAAAGAAGTAATTTGATTGGTATAATCCATGGTTTGATTTGATATGCATCATAAAGTGGCACAAATTCTGAAAAGAACCAAGATTTCAGATTTGATATGGGACGATATGGTATTTCTTCATTCATTCCCATCCAATCCATTTTTTTTTTATTTGATGATGGGTTGATTTCTTGATGAATCGTGAGATAGAAAGGATCTTTCTTATCAATCATTTGATAATAATCATTCCAAGTCTTAGTCATTTTATTAATGTTGGCCCCGGTATCCATATTGGTCCAGGCTTCAATATCGGTATTCTTTCTAAGAAAGAAATGGAAAATTTTCCACTCCAAATATTTTCTATCCATATTTTTACCTGTATCAATAATATACCCTTCTCCTAGATAATCACTAATACATATATCTCCCAGTACATAAAATGATTCGGTTTTAGGTGTGTTGTAATTATATGGAATCTCTCGGTCCTCATTTACTTGTAATGGGGGTGGATAAATATATGAGTTTTTTCTACTCCCATAATCAATATATTTATATGAAAAAAGATCATATCTGTAGTTTTTTTTTAATTTTTCTTTTTGACCCAGCAATGAATTCACTTCATAATCATTTTTTTTCTCATAATGAATAAATCGGTCTTTTTCATATGAATTTTTTTTTGAGTCTTTGTTTTGAATTATACGACGCCGATTGACCTTATTTCGCCATTTTTGCGGCACTAATCTAAACCATTTAGTCCGGGATAAATTGTATTGATAATGACCCCTTAACCAGTTTTTCCATTCATTCATTCTAGAATTCGGAAGTTTTTTATGGCTTGATCTTGGTTTGGAATCAAATATTCTTCGTGTTCCAAAAAAATTCCTTATTCTATTTTTAAGAATAAGATACGTTTTGTGATATTTGAGTAGAGATCCAAAACGATACTTGTTAATAACTTGGATTTGTGATAATTTGTAAAATACGGATGCTTGGGAAAAGGGATATGGGTCACAAGAAATCTGTGATTTCTTATTACTAATATTAGAAATGGGCTTTTTAATAATCGAAATAAAGTTCATTTTTTTTTGATTTCTTTCATTTTCATCAATTCCTTCTTTATTTTTTTCATCATTATAAATGTATTTATCAATAATCTTTTTTGTTGATTCAAGGAAAAGTTTTACATGGATTCTGGGAATCTTAATAGTACTAATAGTACATAGAAAGATATCTATGTATATTCTTTCACTGAAAAATTTCAAAAAATAGTGCCATTTACGTATGAATATGAATCTGTCACTTCTTTTTTTGAATATCTGCCAAATATGTTTCTGCGATTCTGATCTTTTATCATCATAACTTGTATCGTTAAGACTAATATTTATATCTGAAGTTAGAAATATTTGTCTTTTGTCTTTTAAAACACTTTCCATTTGATTTCTGATTAGGGTTGTTCTATCGGACAGATCTTTCATTTTTTCTTCTGTGAGTGAATAATTTGTCCAATCCATGGATCCAGTTTGAATGGTTAATTCAGGAACAATTTTATTAATGATTATGGAATCTTTTTCATTTTCATTCGGTTCATATACTTTCTTCAATCCAAATAATAAAATTTGATTCACTTTTGACAACTCTTTTATTATTCTTTTTAAAAATAGAACTATTTTGATAATCCATCTTGTTTTTTCTTTTGAAACCTTTATAAAATGTTTTGTTTTTTCTTTGAAAATTCTTAGAACTAGAAAACATTTTTTTTTCGCTTTTCTAATTTTTATTTCGAATTCTTCATAAATGGGTTCAAAAAAGGAAGGTCCTTTTCGGGGAGAACCGAAAGGTAGGTCAGTTTCCATTCCCCAGATTGTTAAAAAACAAAAATTTTCTTTTTTTTCTTTATTTTTCATTGGATCTCTATGATGAAATCGTAGTTTTGATCTGCGCCAGGGCTTCAGACAGAAAGGGAATAGGATTTTTATCTGAATACCGTCTGTTAACCAGTCTTTAGGAAATTCTGTTTCTGATAATTGAACACCATTATAGGTGCATTTAACATGCATTTCTTTATTCCACTCCTTCAAATCCTCATACCACTCGGGGAATTGAAATAATAACATACGGCCGAGGTTTTTAGCTATTATCAATGAAGGCAATATGATGTATTTTCTAAGAATCGATTGAGTTACTAACATAGTGCCTCTTATTGCTTGAGCAAATATAATAGTATCCCAAGCTTCTGCTATTGCTATCCGTTCATTTTCCTCTCTTTTTTCTTCCCTTTTTTTCTCGTTTTCTTTTGCCTCTTCCTCCTCAAAATCCGAAGTTTTTAATTTTTGTCCTGTACCCATCCAATTTCTAAAAATTAGATTCATTGTTCCAGAGATATCAAAAGAAAGGGTTTTATCTATTCTGTCCAAAAAAAGTGGGGAATGTGCATTTGCTTGAGACATTTCCAAAATCACTATTTTACGTCTTTGAGCCCGCATGGATCCTTTGATTATATCTCGACGAAAATCTGATTGTTGCGAGTAACGTACCAAAGCCACCTCTTGGGCTCGATCACTATTAGTACCGGTGCTAGTATGAGTATTGGTATTCTGATCCTTATCAGTATAAATTACCACACGTTTGGATTTTCTTGAACGAATCCACCGATCTTCTGTTGATTCTTCTCCATTTCCTTCCTCTCGCTTTTCCAAAGAATTGGTCAATTTGTATGACCATCGAGGAATCCTTTTACTGATTTCTTCTATTCCAATAGATTTCTTTTGAATTGTTTGATTATTTGGATCAGTTGTAATTGCATCAAATAGAAATTTCAAACATTTTGTTTGGTTTTCTGAATCAAACCTTCTTTGTTCGGACATTAAAGTAAGTCTTTCAAAATTCTGATTAAAATCAGTTGATGATTTCCTAGCTAATTCACTGATGGAGTTCAAGAAATGACCAATGTCTGTCGATAATGATTCTCCATTAAATGGATCCGTTTTATGTTCCATTTTTTGGTAATCGGCAGGAAGCGTATCGT